GTCCCTGTAGCTTATCAAACAAAGCATGGCACTGAAGATGCCAAGATGGTTGTCCCATAAACACCCAAGGACAAAAGACTTAGTCCTAACCTTACTGTTAATTCTTGCCAAACATATACATGCAAGTATCCGCACCCCAGTGTAAATGCCCTCGGACCCTATCTCCTATAGGCAAGAGGAGCTGGTATCAGGCACACCCATAGCTGTAGCCCAAGACACCTTGCTTAGCCACGCCCCCACGGGTACTCAGCAGTAATTAACATTAAGCAATAAGCGTAAGCTTGACTTAGTTATGGCAATACTCAGGGTTGGTAAATCTTGTGCCAGCCACCGCGGTCACACAAGAGACCCAAATTAACTGTAATACGGCGTAAAGAGTGGCACTATGCTATCGCAGCAACTAAGATCAAAGCACAACTGAGCTGTCATAAGCCCAAGATGTATCTAAAGCCACCATCAAGACGATCTTAGCAACAACGCCAAATTGAACTCCACGAAAGCTAGGGTACAAATGGGATTAGATACCCCATAGCTACTAGCCCTAATCTCGATACTTACCCCACTGAAGTATCCGCCTGAGAACTACGAGCACAAACGCTTAAAACTCTAAGGACTTGGCGGTGCCCCAAACCCACCTAGAGGAGCCTGTTCTATAATCGATAACCCACGATACACCCAACCACTCCTTGCCAGCGCAGCCTACATACCGCCGTCGCCAGCTCACCTCCTCTGAGAGCCCAACAGTGAGCAAAACAGCCCCCACCCGCTAACAAGACAGGTCAAGGTATAGCCCACGGAGTGGAAGAAATGGGCTACATTTTCTAAAATAGACAACCCACGGAAGGGGGTGTGAAACCTCCCCCAGAAGGCGGATTTAGCAGTAAAGTGGGATAATAATGCCCTCTTTAAACCGGCCCTGGGGCACGTACACACCGCCCGTCACCCTCTTCACAAGCTACAGATTCTCATAAATAATTACACTAATTAGCCAAAGACGAGGTAAGTCGTAACAAGGTAAGTGTACCGGAAGGTGCACTTAGCACCAAGACGTAGCTATAATACAAAAGCATTCAGCTTACACCTGAAAGATATCTGCCACCTACCAGATCGTCTTGAAGCCCAACTCTAGCCCAAACCATAATTCAAACAAAACTAACCAAAACCCTCTCCCCACCTCCAAAACCAAAGCATTCTTTTAACTTAGTATAGGCGATAGAAAAGACCCCCTCTTGGCGCAATAGAAACCTCTGTACCGCAAGGGAAAGATGAAATAACAATGAAAAACCAAAGCAATAAACAGCAAAGATAAACTCTTGTACCTTTTGCATCATGATTTAGCAAGAACAATCAAGCAAAACGAACTAAAGCTTGTCACCCCGAAACCCAAGCGAGCTACTTACAAGCAGCTACCTTTGAGCGAACCCGTCTCTGTTGCAAAAGAGTGGGATGACTTGTTAGTAGCGGTGAAAAGCCAACCGAGCTGGGTGATAGCTGGTTGCCTGTGAAACGAATTTAAGTTCTTTCTTGATTTTTCTCTACAGACACTAAACCCAAACTACACCGAAGTAATCAAGAGTAATTTAAAGGAGGTACAGCTCCTTTAAAAAGAATACAACCTCTCCTAGCGGATAATCCTCCTCACCCCAAAACTGTAGGCCTTTAAGCAGCCATCAATAAAGAGTGCGTCAAAGCTCACCTTAAAAAAATCCAACAATCAATCTGACTCCCTTACCCTTAACAGGCTAACCTATAGTAATAGGAGAATTAATGCTAAAATAAGTAACTAGGGACACCCCCTCTCAAGCGCAAGCTTACATCATTACATTATTAACAGACTACGGCTAATGCTGCAAACCAACAAGACCAAACATTAAACTCACCCTGTTAACCCGACTCAGGAGCGCTTTATTAGAAAGATTGAAACCTGTAAAAGGAACTAGGCAAGCCCAAGGCCCGACTGTTTACCAAAAACATAGCCTTCAGCCCAACAAGTATTGAAGGTGATGCCTGCCCAGTGACATTATGTTCAACGGCCGCGGTATCCTAACCGTGCGAAGGTAGCGCAATCAATTGTCTCATAAATCGAGACTTGTATGAATGGCTAAACGAGGTCTTAACTGTCTCTTACAGGCAATCAGTGAAATTGATCTTCTTGTGCAAAAGCAGGAATAAGTACATAAGACGAGAAGACCCTGTGGAACTTAAAAATCAGCGACCACCACATATCACACCATAACCCTATTAGGCTCACATCCCAAAAGAACTGGCCCGCATTTTTCGGTTGGGGCGACCTTGGAGAAAAACAAACCCTCCAAAATCAAGACCATACTTCTTAATCAAGAGCAACCCCTCAACGTACTAATAGTAATTCAGACCCAGTATAACTGACCAATGAACCAAGCTACCCCAGGGATAACAGCGCAATCTCCCTCAAGAGCCCATATCGACAGGGAGGTTTACGACCTCGATGTTGGATCAGGACATCCTAATGGTGCAGCCGCTATTAAGGGTTCGTTTGTTCAACGATTAACAGTCCTACGTGATCTGAGTTCAGACCGGAGTAATCCAGGTCGGTTTCTATCTATGATAAACTTTCCCTAGTACGAAAGGACCGGGAAAGTAAGGCCAATACCACAGGCACGCCTTCCCTCTAAAGTAATGAACCCAACTAAATTACCAAGAGGACTTTCCCCTAATCCTAGATAAGGACCGCTAGCGTGGCAGAGCTTGGGCAAATGCAAAAGGCTTAAGCCCTTTACCCAGAGGTTCAAATCCTCTCCCTAGCTTCTCATGATCCTAACCCACCTTATCATATCCTTATCCTATGCAATCCCGATCCTAATCGCCGTAGCCTTTCTAACATTAGTTGAACGAAAAATCCTAAGCTACATACAAGCCCGAAAGGGCCCAAACATTGTAGGCCCCTTCGGCTTACTCCAACCTATTGCAGATGGTGTAAAACTATTCATCAAAGAGCCCATCCGTCCCTCTACCTCCTCTCCATTCCTCTTCATTATAACGCCTATCCTAGCCCTTCTCCTAGCAATTACAATCTGAATTCCTCTGCCCCTCCCCTTCCCACTTACCGACCTAAACCTGGGCCTCCTCTTCCTCCTAGCTATATCAAGCATAGCAGTATACTCAATTCTATGGTCAGGATGGGCTTCAAACTCAAAGTACGCACTAATTGGTGCCCTACGGGCAGTAGCACAAACTATCTCTTATGAAGTAACACTAGCCATCATCCTCCTCTCCATAATGGTACTAAGCGGAAACTACACCTTAAGCACCCTAGCCACCACCCAAGAACCATTATACCTCATTTTTTCCTCCTGACCCCTTGCAATAATATGATATATTTCCACACTCGCAGAAACAAACCGCGCTCCATTTGACCTTACAGAAGGGGAATCTGAATTAGTTTCAGGTTTCAACGTAGAATATGCCGCAGGCCCATTCGCCTTATTCTTCTTAGCTGAGTACGCAAATATCATATTAATAAACACACTAACTACCATCCTATTCCTAAATCCAAGCTCACTCAACCCACCCACAGAACTATATCCACTAGCCCTAGCTACCAAAGTTCTTATCCTCTCCTCAGGCTTCCTATGGGTCCGAGCTTCCTACCCACGATTCCGCTACGATCAACTTATACATCTCCTTTGAAAAAGCTTCCTCCCACTAACCCTAGCACTATGTATCTGACACACAAGCATACCAATCTCCTACGCAGGCCTACCTCCTTACTTAAGGAAATGTGCCTGAACGTAAAGGGTCACTATGATAAAGTGAACATAGAGGTATACCAACCCTCTCATTTCCTAATAAAAGTTAGAAAAGTAGGAATCGAACCTACACAGGAGAGATCAAAACTCCCCATACTTCCTTTATATTATTTCCTAGTAGGGTCAGCTAAAAAAGCTATCGGGCCCATACCCCGAAAATGATGGTTTAACCCCTTCCTCTACTAATTAACCCCCATGCAAAACTAATCTTCCTCACAAGCTTACTCCTAGGAACAACCATTACAATCTCAAGCAACCATTGAATGTCAGCCTGAGCAGGCCTAGAAATCAATACTCTCGCCATTACCCCCCTCATTTCAAAATCCCACCACCCACGAGCCATCGAAGCCGCAATCAAATATTTCCTAGTACAGGCAACCGCCTCAGCACTAGTCCTCTTCTCAAGCATAATCAACGCATGGTCTACAGGACAATGAGATATTACCCAACTAAACCAACCAATATCATGCCTCTTACTAACAACAGCAATTGCAATAAAACTAGGCCTAGTACCATTCCACTTCTGATTTCCCGAAGTACTTCAAGGTTCACCCTTAACCACTGCCTTTTTACTATCCACAGTAATGAAATTTCCCCCAATCACAATTTTATTCCTAACATCCCACTCACTAAACCCAATATTACTAACCTCAATAGCCATTGCCTCAGCAGCCCTAGGGGGCTGAATGGGATTAAATCAAACACAAATTCGAAAAATTCTAGCCTTCTCATCAATCTCCCACCTAGGCTGGATAACTATCATCATCATATACAGTCCTAAACTTACTCTACTAACCTTCTACCTATATTCCTTAATAACCATTACCGTATTCCTCACCCTCAACACAACTAAAGCTTTAAAACTATCAACAATAATAATCACATGAACAAAAATCCCCACACTAAATGCTACCCTAATACTAACACTTCTCTCCCTGGCAGGCCTCCCCCCATTAACGGGCTTCCTACCCAAGTGGCTCATCATTCAAGAACTTACTAAACAAGAAATAACCACAGCAGCTACAATCATCACCATACTCTCACTGCTGGGGTTATTTTTTTACCTTCGCCTCGCATACTACTCAACAATCACACTTCCACCAAACTCTACAAACCACATAAAACAATGGCATACTGACAAATCAACAAATACCCTAATTGCCATCCTCACCTCTCTATCAGCCCTACTCCTGCCCCTCTCACCTATAATCCTCACCATCATCTAGAAACTTAGGATCAACCCAAACCGAAGGCCTTCAAAGCCTTAAATAAGAGTTAAACTCTCTTAGTTTCTGCTAAGACCCGCAAGACATTATCCTGCATCTTCTGAATGCAACCCAGATGCTTTAATTAAGCTAGGGCCTTACCTAGACAGATGGGCCTCGATCCCATAAAATTCTAGTTAACAGCTAGATGCCTAAACCAACAGGCTTCCGTCTAAAAGACTCTGGCACACTTTCAGTGTGCATCGATGAGCTTGCAACTCAACATGAATTTCACTACAGAGTCGATAAGAAGAGGAATTGAACCTCTGTAAAAAGGACTACAGCCTAACGCTTCAACACTCAGCCATCTTACCTGTGACCTTCATTAATCGATGATTATTTTCAACTAACCACAAAGATATCGGAACCCTTTACCTAATCTTCGGCGCATGAGCCGGCATAATTGGCACTGCTCTTAGCCTATTAATCCGCGCAGAACTTGGCCAACCAGGAAGCCTCTTAGGAGATGACCAAATCTATAATGTAATCGTCACCGCCCACGCCTTCGTAATAATCTTCTTCATAGTTATGCCCATCATGATTGGAGGGTTCGGAAATTGATTAGTCCCACTTATAATTGGTGCCCCCGACATAGCATTCCCACGCATAAACAACATAAGCTTCTGACTACTCCCTCCATCCTTCCTACTACTACTTGCCTCCTCCACAGTAGAAGCAGGAGCAGGTACAGGATGAACAGTCTACCCCCCACTAGCTGGTAACCTAGCCCACGCCGGAGCTTCAGTAGACCTAGCCATCTTCTCTCTTCACCTAGCAGGTGTATCTTCCATCCTGGGGGCAATCAATTTCATCACAACAGCCATCAACATAAAACCACCAGCCCTATCACAATACCAAACACCCTTATTCGTGTGATCCGTCCTAATTACCGCTGTCCTATTACTCCTCTCTCTCCCAGTCCTTGCCGCTGGCATCACCATACTACTAACAGACCGAAATCTCAATACTACATTCTTCGACCCTGCTGGAGGAGGAGACCCTGTCCTATATCAACATCTCTTCTGATTCTTTGGCCACCCAGAAGTTTACATCCTAATCCTCCCAGGTTTTGGAATCATCTCACACGTAGTAACCTACTACGCAGGTAAAAAAGAACCATTTGGTTATATAGGAATAGTATGAGCCATACTATCTATTGGATTCCTAGGCTTCATCGTATGAGCCCACCACATATTCACAGTAGGAATAGACGTAGATACCCGAGCATACTTCACATCCGCTACCATAATCATTGCTATCCCAACTGGCATCAAAGTCTTTAGCTGATTAGCTACGCTACACGGAGGGACCATTAAATGAGATCCCCCAATACTATGAGCTCTAGGCTTCATCTTCCTCTTCACCATTGGAGGCCTAACAGGGATCGTATTAGCCAACTCTTCACTAGACATCGCTTTACATGACACATACTACGTAGTCGCCCACTTCCACTATGTACTCTCAATAGGAGCTGTCTTTGCCATCCTAGCAGGATTCACTCACTGATTCCCACTGTTCACCGGATTCACCCTGCACCCCACATGAACCAAAGCCCACTTCGGAGTTATATTCACAGGCGTAAACCTCACCTTCTTCCCACAACACTTCCTAGGTCTAGCAGGCATACCACGACGATATTCAGACTACCCAGACGCTTATACCCTATGAAACACCATATCATCCATCGGCTCCTTAATCTCAATAACAGCCGTAATCATACTAATATTTATCATCTGAGAAGCCTTCGCATCAAAACGAAAAGTCCTACAACCAGAATTAACCACCACCAACATCGAATGAATCCACGGCTGCCCACCTCCCTATCACACCTTCGAAGAACCAGCCTTTGTCCAAGTACAAGAAAGGAAGGAGTCGAACCCTCACACGCTGGTTTCAAGCCAACCGCATTAAACCGCTCATGCTTCTTTCTTATGAGATGTTAGTAAACCAATTACATAGCCTTGTCAAGACTAAATCACAGGTGAAAACCCCGTACATCTCTCTATGGCTAACCACTCACAATTCGGGTTTCAAGATGCTTCATCCCCTATCATAGAAGAACTCGTTGAATTCCACGACCACGCACTAATAGTTGCACTAGCAATCTGTAGTTTAGTCCTCTACCTCCTGGCACTTATACTAATAGAAAAACTATCATCAAACACCGTCGACGCTCAAGAAGTAGAACTAATCTGAACAATCCTACCAGCTATCGTCCTCATTCTACTCGCCCTCCCATCCCTACAAATCCTATATATAATAGATGAAATCGACGAACCTGATCTAACCCTAAAAGCTATCGGACATCAATGATACTGAACCTACGAATATACAGACTTCAAAGACCTAACATTCGACTCATACATACTCCCCACAACCGAGCTCCCTACAGGCCACTTCCGGCTATTAGAAGTTGACCATCGCGTTGTCATCCCAATGGAATCCCCCATCCGCATTATCATCACTGCCGACGACGTCCTCCACTCCTGAGCAGTCCCTACTCTAGGAGTAAAAACCGACGCAATCCCAGGACGACTAAACCAAACATCATTTATTACCACCCGGCCCGGAATCTTCTACGGCCAATGTTCCGAAATCTGCGGGGCTAATCACAGCTACATACCAATCGTAGTAGAATCCACACCCCTCACCCACTTCGAGAGCTGGTCCTCACTACTTTCATCCTAATCATTAAGAAGCTATGTAATCAGCGCTAGCCTTTTAAGCTAGAGAAAGAGGGCCGTACCCCTCCTTAATGGTATGCCACAACTTAACCCAAACCCATGATTCTTTATTATACTAACATCATGACTGACCTTTTCACTAATCCTTCAACCAAAACTTCTATCATTCACTCCTACCAACTCTCTACCTAACCTACCCGCCCCCACCACAACCACCAAAACTACACCTTGAGCCTGACCATGAACCTAAGCTTTTTCGACCAATTCACAAGCCCATGCCTCCTAGGAATTCCCTTAATTTTAATCTCAATACTATTCCCCGCTCTACTACTCCCATCACCAGACAACCGATGAATTACCAATCGCCTCTCCACCCTTCAATCATGATTCCTTCACCTAATCACAAAGCAACTAATAATACCACTAAACAAAAAAGGCCACAAATGAGCCTTAATCCTTACATCACTAATGACATTCCTACTTATAATTAACCTACTAGGCCTACTACCCTACACATTCACCCCCACTACCCAACTATCAATGAATATAGCTTTGGCTTTCCCACTCTGACTCGCCACCCTTCTTACAGGAATACGCAACCAACCTTCAATCTCCCTAGGCCACCTACTGCCCGAAGGAACTCCAACCCCATTAATCCCAGCATTAATTTTAATCGAAACCACTAGCCTACTTATCCGTCCATTAGCCCTAGGAGTTCGCCTAACAGCAAACCTCACAGCAGGACACCTACTCATTCAGCTCATTTCCACAGCTTCAATTGCCCTGCTCCCAACCATCCCAACCGTATCCATCCTAACTACAACAATCCTTCTTCTACTAACTCTCCTAGAAGTAGCAGTAGCCATAATCCAAGCTTACGTCTTCGTCCTCCTATTAAGCCTATACTTACAAGAAAACATCTAATGGCCCACCAAGCACACTCCTACCACATAGTAGACCCAAGCCCTTGACCCATTTTCGGCGCAACCGCTGCCCTACTTACCACCTCAGGATTAATCATATGATTCCACCACAACTCCCTACAACTTTTAAGCCTAGGCCTACTCTCCATAATCCTAATTATAATCCAATGATGACGAGACATTGTACGAGAAAGCACGTTCCAAGGCCACCACACTCCCCCAGTCCAAAAGGGCCTACGATATGGAATGATCTTGTTCATCACATCCGAAGCCTTCTTCTTTCTGGGCTTCTTCTGAGCATTTTTCCACTCCAGCCTAGTCCCCACCCCCGAACTAGGAGGACACTGACCTCCAACAGGAATCCAACCCCTCAACCCACTAGAAGTCCCTCTACTAAATACAGCTATTCTACTAGCTTCAGGCGTCACCGTAACATGAGCTCACCATAGCATCACAGAAGGAAACCGAAAGCAAGCTATCCATGCATTAACACTAACAATCTTGCTAGGATTCTACTTTACAGCACTCCAAGCCATAGAATACCACGAAGCACCCTTCTCAATTGCCGACGGCGTATACGGCTCAACCTTTTTCGTCGCCACAGGATTCCACGGACTCCACGTAATCATTGGATCCTCCTTCCTATCAGTCTGCCTCCTACGACTAATCAAATTCCATTTCACCTCAAATCACCATTTCGGATTTGAAGCAGCAGCCTGATATTGACACTTCGTAGACGTCATCTGATTATTCCTCTACATAACCATCTACTGATGAGGATCATGCTCTTCTAGTATACTAATTACAATTGACTTCCAATCTCTAAAATCTGGTACAACCCCAGAGAAGAGCAATCAACATAATCACATTCATAATTACCCTGTCCCTCACCCTAAGCATTATCCTAACTACACTAAATTTCTGACTTACACAAATTAACCCAGACTCAGAAAAACTATCCCCATACGAATGTGGCTTCGACCCGCTCGGATCAGCCCGCCTCCCCTTCTCAATCCGATTCTTCCTCAGTAGCAATCCTGTTTCTCCTATTCGACCTAGAAATTGCACTACTACTCCCTCTCCCATGAGCTATCCAACTTCAATCCCCCACCACTACCCTAACCTGAACCTCCATCCTCCTCCTACTACTCACATTAGGACTAATCTATGAGTGAACACAAGGTGGCCTAGAGTGAGCAGAATAGACAGAAAGTTAGTCTAACCAAGACAGTTGATTTCGGCTCAACAAATCATAGTCTACCCTATGACTTTCTTATGTCCCCCCTACACCTAAGCTTTTACTCAGCCTTCACCTTAAGCAGCCTAGGGCTAGCATTCCACCGAACCCACTTAATCTCTGCTCTACTATGTTTAGAAAGCATAATACTATCCATATACATTGCCCTATCAATCTGACCCATCGAAAATCAAGCAACATCATCCACACTAATACCAGTATTCATACTTGCATTCTCAGCCTGTGAAGCAGGCATAGGCCTAGCAATATTAGTAGCCTCCACACGAACCCACGGTTCAGACCACCTACACAACCTAACCCTACTACAATGTTAAAAATCATCTTACTTACAATCATATTTTTACCCACAGCCCTCCTATCCCCCCAAAAATTCTTATGAACAAACACCACCATATACAGTCTCCTAATTGCCACCCTCAGCCTACAATGGATAACTCCAACCTATCACCCACACAAAAACCTAACCCAATGAACTGGCATTGACCAAATCTCATCTCCCCTACTAGTCCTATCCTGCTGACTACTACCACTTATAATCATAGCAAGCCAAAACCACCTCCAACACGAACCCCCAGTACGAAAACGAATATTTATCATAACTCTAATCATAATCCAACCATTCATTATCCTCGCATTCTCAGCCACAGAACTAATACTATTTTATATCTCATTCGAAGCAACCCTAATCCCAACCCTGATCCTAATCACACGATGAGGAAACCAACCAGAACGCCTAAGTGCTGGCATCTACTTACTATTCTACACCCTCATCAGCTCCTTACCACTACTAATCACAGTCCTCCACCTACATACACAAATCGGCACACTACAACTAACAATACTAGAACTAACCCACCCCATACTCACCAACTCATGATCAAACCTCCTATCAGGCCTAGCCCTACTAACCGCATTTATAGTAAAAGCACCTCTATACGGCCTCCACTTATGACTCCCAAAAGCCCACGTAGAGGCTCCAATCGCAGGTTCCATACTACTTGCTGCCCTCCTCCTAAAGCTAGGAGGATATGGCATCATACGTATCACCCTCCTGACAGGCCCCCTCCCAGAACACTTACACTACCCATTCCTTACCATAGCACTATGAGGGGCACTAATAACTAGCTCCATTTGCTTACGCCAAACTGACCTAAAAGCACTCATTGCCTACTCCTCTGTAAGCCACATGGGCCTAGTTATCGCTGCAAGCACAATTCAAACCCATTGATCATTCTCAGGGGCAATAATCCTAATAATCTCCCACGGTCTAACTTCTTCAATACTGTTCTGTCTAGCCAACACCAACTACGAACGTACACACAGCCGAATCCTCCTCCTAACACGAGGCCTCCAACCTCTCTTACCCTTCATAGCCACTTGATGGCTACTAGCAAATCTAACCAACATGGCCCTCCCACCAACAACCAACCTAATAGCAGAATTAACCATCATAATCGCCCTATTCAACTGATCTTCTTTTACAATCATCCTAACCGGGATCGCAACCCTACTAACCGCCTCATACACCCTATTTATACTACTAATAACTCAACGAGGTACACTCCCAACTCACATTACATCCATTCAAAATTCAAACACACGAGAACATCTCCTAATAGCCCTCCACATTCTCCCTATACTACTCCTTATCCTAAAACCAGAACTCATCTCCAGAATCCTATACCCCATTACGCAAGTATAGTTTCAATCCAAACATTAGACTGTGATTCTAAAAATAGAAGTTAAACTCTTCTTACCTGCCGAGGGGGGGTTAAACCAACAAGAGCTGCTAACTCTCGCATCTGAGTCTAAAACCTCAGTCCCCTTACTTTTAAAGGATAACAGTAATCCACTGGTCTTAGGAACCACCCATCTTGGTGCAAATCCAAGCAAAAGTAATGGAACCAACATTACTCTTCAATGTTTCCATACTCATTACAATAACAATTATCATTACACCAATACTACTCCCACTACTATCAAAGAAACTCCAAAACTCTCCAACCACCATTACACACACTGTCAAAACCGCCTTCCTAGCCAGCCTCGTACCAACAATACTATTCATACACTCAGGCATAGAAAGTATTATCTCACATTGAGAATGAAAATTCATCATAAACTTTAAAATTCCACTAAGCCTAAAAATAGACCAATACTCCACAATATTCCTCCCCATTGCCTTATTCGTAACATGATCCATCCTTCAATTCGCAACATGATACATGGCCTCAGAACCATACATCACCAAATTCTTCTCCTACCTCCTAATATTCCTAGTTGCCATACTAACCCTAACCATTGCCAACAACATATTTCTATTATTCATTGGCTGAGAAGGAGTTGGCATCATATCATTCCTATTAATCGGCTGATGGCAAGGTCGAGCAGAAGCCAATACAGCTGCACTTCAAGCCGTCCTCTATAACCGAATCGGAGACATCGGACTCATCTTAAGTATAGCATGACTCGCATCCTCCATAAACACCTGAGAAATCCAACAAACATTCTCCACCACCCAAACCCCAACACTCCCCCTACTTGGCCTCATTCTAGCAGCCACAGGAAAATCAGCCCAATTTGGACTCCACCCATGACTGCCAGCGGCCATAGAAGGCCCCACCCCAGTCTCCGCCCTACTTCACTCCAGCACCATAGTAGTAGCTGGCATTTTCCTCCTAATCCGCACACATCCCTTACTCGCCAATAACCAAACAGCCCTTTCCATGTGCCTCTCTCTAGGGGCCCTGTCCACCCTATTTGCCGCCACATGCGCCCTCACACAAAACGACATTAAAAAAATCATCGCCTTCTCCACCTCAAGTCAACTAGGACTAATAATAGTTACTATTGGGCTAAACCTCCCCCAACTAGCCTTCCTCCATATTTCAACCCACGCCTTCTTCAAAGCCATACTATTCCTATGTTCAGGGTCAATCATCCACAGCCTCAATGGGGAACAAGATATTCGAAAAATAAGCTGGCTACAAAAAATACTCCCCACAACTACATCCTGGCTAACCATCGGAAACTTAGCCCTAATAGGAACCCCATTTCTAGCAGGATTCTACTCAAAAGAACTCATCATCGAAAGCCTAAACACTTTCTACCTAAACACTTGAGCACTATTTTTAACATTACTCGCCACAACATTTACGGGAACCTACAGCTTAGGTATAACCCTATTGGTCCAAACAGGATACACTCGCATAATCACAATTCCCTCAATAAACGAAAACAACCCAACAATCACCAACCCAATCACCCGTCTCGCCTTAGGTAGCATCATGGCCGGACTACTCATCACATCCTACATTACCCCTACAAAAACTCCCCCAATAACCATACCCACCCTCACAAAAACTGCAGCCATCATCATCACAATGCTAGGCATCATCCTAGCCCTAGAACTTGCAAACACAACACACGCCCTAACCCAACCAAAACAAAACACTTGCCTGAACTTCTCCTCCACACTAGGATATTTCAACCACTTGACACACCGCCTCAGCTCCATAAAACTACTAAACAATGGCCAAAAAATTGCTTCCCACCTAATCGACCTATCCTGATACAAAAAAATAGGCCCAGAGGGGCTTGCCGACTTACAACTTATAGCAGCCAAAACTTCAACCACCCTCCATACTGGACTAATCAAAACCTACCTAGGAACCTTTGCCCTCTCCATCCTCATCATCATACTATCAACATAAACCAAATTAATGGCCCCCAACCTTCGAAAATCCCATCCCCTTCTAAAAATAATCAACAGCTCCCTAATCGACCTACCCACCCCATCAAACATCTCTGCCTGATGAAACTTTGGATCTCTCCTAGGCATCTGCCTAGCAACACAAATCCTAACTGGCCTACTACTAGCTGCACACTACACTGCAGACACAACCTTAGCCTTCTCATCCGTTGCCCATACATGCCGAAACGTACAGTATGGCTGACTAATCCGCAACCTACATGCAAACGGAGCCTCATTCTTCTTCATCTGCATCTACCTGCACATTGGACGAGGCCTATACTACGGCTCATATTTGTACAAAGAAACCTGAAACACAGGAGTCATCCTCCTACTTACCCTCATAGCAACCGCCTTCGTAGGCTACGTCCTACCATGGGGACAAATGTCATTTTGAGGGGCTACAGTTATCACCAATCTCTTCTCAGCCGTCCCATACATCGGCCAAACCCTCGTAGAATGAGCTTGAGGGGGCTTCTCAGTAGACAACCCCACATTAACCCGATTCTTCACCTTACACTTCCTCCTCCCATTCATAATCATAGGCCTCACCCTAATCCACCTCACCTTCCTTCACGAATCCGGCTCAAACAACCCCCTAGGCATCGTATCAAACTGCGATAAAATCCCATTCCACCCCTATTTTTCCTTAAAAGATATCCTAGGGTTCATACTCATATTACTTCCACTCATAACCCTAGCTCTATTTTCACCAAACTTACTAGGAGACCCAGAAAACTTCACCCCAGCAAACCCTCTAGTCACACCTCCCCATATTAAGCCGGAATGATACTTTTTATTTGCATACGCCATCCTCCGTTCAATCCCAAACAAACTAGGAGGTGTATTAGCCCTAGCCGCCTCCGTACTAATCCTCTTTCTAGCCCCACTCCTCCATAAATCTAAACAACGTACAATAACCTTCCGCCCCCTCTCCCAACTCCTATTCTGAACCCTAACCGCCAACCTTCTTATCTTAACGTGAGTTGGCAGCCAACCAGTAGAACACCCATTCATGATAATCGGCCAACTAGCTTCCCTCACCTACTTCACTATCCTCCTAATCCTCTTCCCCATCATCGGAGCCCTAGAAAACAAAATATTAAACTACTAAAAATACTCTAATAGTTTACAAAAAACATTGGTCTTGTAAACCAAAGAACGAAGACTATACCCCTTCTTAGAGTTACTCATCACCCAAACAATCAGAAAAAAAGGACTTAAACCTTTATCTCCAACTCCCAAAGCTGGTATTTTACATTAAACTATTCTCTGCCCCCCCTAAACTGCCCGAATTGCCCCACGAGATAACCCTCGTACAAGCTCCAACACTACAAACAAAGTCAACAACAAACCTCACCCCGCCATCAAAAACAATCCCACCCCCCGCGAATAAAACATAGCCACACCACTAAAATCCAACCGAACCGAAAGCATACCCCCACTATCCACAGTAACCACCCCAAAATTTCAACATTCAACAACCCCCCCAACAACCACCCCTATAACAAGCACCAAAACAAGCCCCACAATATACCCTACAACACGCCAATCCCCTCAAGCCTCCGGATACGGATCCGCTGCCAAAGACACAGAGTACACAAAGACCACCAACATTCCCCCTAAATACACCATAAATAACACTAAAGACACAAAAGAAACCCCCAAACTCAACAATCACCCACACCCTACAACAGACGCCAACACCAACCCAACCACCCCATAGTACGGTGAAGGATTAGATGCAACTGCTAGCCCTCCCAATACAAAGCATAACCCTATAAAAAGCATAAAATAAGTCATCAGAAATTTCTGTTTGGCTTTTCTCCAAAACTCGCGGCCCGAAAAGCCGCTGTTGTAATTTCAACTACAGAAACCCCTCAAAAAATGGCCCCCCCTACCCCCCCATGTACGGGATTACATTAAGTTACATGCCACATAATACATTACACTAATGTAGGAAATACATCACACTCAATGCAAGAGACACATAGCATCAATGCAAGAGACACATACCAGTGCATGCTCTAATAGACAAGAGACTTAATGCACCCAGGACTAACACCAACACCCGGACTAAGCCCATCAACCTACAAAGAACTGTACATAACCCCCTTAGAATATACGGCAGTGCCCTGGAACAAACTATGAATGGCTCAGGTCATAACAATGCAACACTCTCTCGACGTGCCGGTCTCTCGGACCAGGTTATTTATTAGTCGTTCTACTCACGTGAAATCAGCAACCGGGTGTTAGTAAGATCCTACGTTACTAGCTTCAGGACCATTCTTTCCCCCTACACCCCTAGCACAACTTGCACTTTTGCGCCTCTGGTTCCTATGTCAGGGCCATACCTTGGCTAATCCCTTAACCTTGCTCTTCACCGATACATCTGGTTGGCTATATATCACCATTGTCTCTCTTAATCGCGGCATTTTCCCTTTTCGGCACTTTTGGTTCCCTTTTTTTTTTCTGGGGTCTTCATCCTGCCCTCCGGTGCAGCGGGTGTATACAATTTATACACGTGGGCATACATGGTATTCGTCCGGTTCGTCGTCCTCAGGAGTTGATTAATGAGACGGTTTCATGTGTATGGGGAATCATCTTAACACTGATGCACTTTGCTTTACACCTGGTTACGGTGTGTCCACAGACTCTTATTTATGCTGCTATTTAGTGAATGCTTGTTGGGCATAATTTCTTAATTTTACACTTCCTCTAACTTTCTTAACAACACTAGAAGTTTTCGACCAAATTTAACACGTTTATCATCATGAATTTTATTCACACATTTTTTCCATGTCGTCAATACTGAAATTGCATTAATAAACAAACCCCATATATTTCGTACACATACACATAATACAAACCAAAATATATTAAAGGAACTCCCCTCAAAACAACAAAACACCAGCATAAACAAAAACACAAAATCCCAAAAAATCAAACAACGAACAAATCAAATCAAAATCAGACAAAT